AGGGGGCCCCTAATGTGCTACTACCGCGCTATACTGCACCAACGCTTACTATGCGCTCTAGCCTTAGCAGCAGCAGAGCTAGCCAAGCTAGCCGGGCAAGAGAAGGTTGGTTTGCTTAGGTGGATGATGATGAAGACGTAGGCAAGATCGTCACAGATGAGATTCCAACAGGTTTGTATAAGATGGGCATGGAAGCTCTTCTAAAAGATTCTCGAGACGCCCGCATAGAATAGGTATAAAGAAGAAAATAAGGCTTTTCAGGTTGCAGAATGGCCTCTCTCGTCGATCCGCTGAATAAACAAGAGCTACTACTCAATGGCTGGTTAAGATCTTATTGGTAGAATTATTAGGAATTGTTTGGTCCTAGCACTCGGAACGAGACAAGTACGTGTGTACATAGGACGCGAGATGAATCACAAGGAAGAATGCCTTACAGGCAGTTTTCCAGCATATAATAAATGAGAGCTAGCCTTGCGCTGAACTATAAACTATGTGTGGAGCTCTATCTTTACCTTGCCAGCTGGGTTTTACTATTCCTATTATTATTTAAAATAAAATGCCCGATTCAGGTGATTCAATGGGAGAAAGCGCCTTGCCTTGATGCTCATTTGGGAGCTTATTTGAACAACTATCTTATAGATAGAATTGGTATTTTAATACCATGGATAGATAGTATAGCATCGGGAACCGCAGGTGAGCTGCTCTTTCTAGATGTTCTGAGTCCGGTCTCATATGAAGGAAAGGCTTTGTTTTGGCTCTCAAACAGGAGAAAGAGAAATAGCTTCTTTTCATGACTGCATTCTTCGTAAGCCTGCCTGAAAAGCTCTTCTTATCCTTATCCCATTCTTTGCTCTCAAAGGCGACCGTGTTTGACACGGGAGGGACGGGGCGCTAGGCAGGCTTTTCTTTTTATCCACTCCAAGGCGGCTTTCGGAAGCAGCGAACTCTCCAAGGTCATCAGCAAGTCAAAATGAAAGGAAATCCGCGAATTCGAGTAAGGGGAATAGACCCACCACTGATTCATTCAATTCCAGCTGCTGATTACGATGCTGATTCAACAAGTTCGGATGGTAGGGTAGGGTACGGCTTGGACTAATGCAGCTTCGGCTGTGAACTCCGAAGAATCGACTACTAGCCACTATCTTATAGTCGAGAGCCCCGATCGACCCCACCCCGGGAGGTCAGATCGAAGCCATGAGGAGTTACTTTCTTGATAGTACCCCTTTACACTCACGGGATAGATAGAGGCAGGAAGCCTGCCGTTTCATACTTCGATACTTATCTAAGTAATGCAGTTAACCAACCCCTTCTACGAGGAACCTATTGGCAAGGTTGAGAGATTGGGTAAGCTGCGAGACAGTGTTCACCACGCTCGCCATAGCGAGGGCCAGCTTGGATTGGGCATGCTTTCTTATGCTACTACTACACATCCTATGACTCTTCCTTCCTTTCGGTAAGCTCAGTCCTCGAGGGAGGATCAGAGAATCCACTCTTTAGGGCTAGCAGTCTCTCTTTCTGTATCGGCTTTACCTATCGAATGGGCTTCTTCGTTGAGTAGACGTCTCGAGGGAACAAAGCAGACAAAATCCGTTTTTTAGTAAAAACTCCTTGTCCCCTGAGTGTGCGAATCTAATTGAGTAAGGTCTCAACTGCCCACTCTGAGCCTTTTCTTGCTCAGCCGCTAAGAGCTCTCTTCATAGCGTTTCCAATCCTTTTCCGTCTGCTCGTGCTCGTTGTCGAGCTTCAGAACTATAGGTAGGCCTTTGCCCGACCTGGTGGCTAGGCTAGTGCAACAGGCCAAGTCGGGAGCTACGTTGAGGTTTTGGATCAAGGATGGGCTCTTGATCACCAGAGGGAATTGCCTCTACGTGCCCAAGGTTGGAGACTTAAGGAAGGAGATCTTAAGGGAGTGCCATGCGGCTGGTCACCCACGGAGGACACTGGCCCTTATAGCACGAGGTGACTACTGGCCAAAGATGGAGATGGAGGAAGAAGTTTCAGGGTATGTGAGAACTTGTCGTCTTTGTCAGCAGGACAAGGTGGAGCGAGCTAAACCAGCGGGTTGAAGCCATTGCCTATACACCAGAGAGACCGGGCAAGTGTATCCATGGATTTCATTGCAAGCTTGCCTAAAGTGGGGGAGGATGGACCACCTAGTAAAGGTTGTACTAGACATGAGTTCTAGTAAGGATCTCGTGTTTGCTAGTTTCAAGTCTCAGACTAGAGTCTTTAGTCTAGTATCTAAAACCTGCTTTTCTTTTCTCGCTTCCGCTCCCGTACAGGAACGGGATATTAGGGTAGACACAGGTGATAGGAAAGAGTCTCTAGTAGTGGAGTTTCAAGCTCTTGTTTTGTGATGTGATGTTAGTATTGCGTCATAATAGTTGTTTAATACATACACTTGAACAGGTTCGTTGGTGTACCGAAAGGGACTGACGGATCATTATAATGTTATTGAAATATCCGCCTTTTTCTCGGTTATCCCGGTTAAAGGGTGGACTGTTCACTTGATATGTATGTTGCTTCTTATTATTAATACTCAAGGTGGTGTTACTGGTGTAACCCCTTTGGTATTGATAAAGTAAGAAATTGACACCAACTGTCAGTGATCCTCGGATTACTCCTTGAAGTGCTGTTTCCTCTATCCCACCTCGTGGTATGGACGGCTGCGGAACGGGATTATTCCCGGTCGGAGAAAGTTCTCGGCCTCCACTATTCTGAGTGATGATGTCGTCACTCGGGACAGTAGGGTGACCGGAGAACACCGCAAAATTATCCAGGATTTGGGAGCGACCATATCAAAAGCTAAATCCTTAGCTTCCAATTCTGGTGGGTTTGAGTTCACAAGCACTCCTTCATGGTGAAGGCTTTATTAATATATTCCCCATTTTTATAGAGTCTTTCATTATCAGGGATAATAGCCTTGTGCTGTGTCACTATCCCAGGATTTATACCATATGGGGGATATTTAGTAGAATTCTGGGTCGTGATTATGGTTCTAAGGTGTTTGTGAAGGTAGATACCTTTCGCTTTGTGCGGGGGAGTGCCCATGGTGTTTCTCCATAAACCTGGTGGTATACTTTCACAAACTTCAGGTGAAGGGATACGGACTTGTCCTGTCCTTTTACTTTGGAGAGTAGTCTTGTGGAAGGACTGAAGAGTGAAGTCAGACCTCGCGGGGCTTTGTTAGACATCGATGGACAAAGTCTCGTTGTGGATCATTCTGGAGTCTGAAGCTTGGATTAGAATGGGTGGGATTCAGGATTCAAATAGTGGATTTGGAAATTTCGTAGGTAGGAGATAAGTCCGAAAGGCTTTGATCCGGATCGGGCCATTACGAGGACCTTCCAAGGGACAGGATCCCAGGTTCCGTAAGGGTGAGATTTGGCCGCGTCAGGGCTTGAAGGAAACGCAGTTGCGCATCGAGTAGCACGGGTGTCGCGGAAGCCCATGAGGTCCTTGGCCTCTAAATAGGAAGCCATAACAAAGGCAAAACAATGCGTAGACTCTTTCCTTCACTCCTGACTGTGTCAACGATTCTTTTTTTTTTTTTATTTACCTTATAGGAATCCTGGGAAGCTATTAAAATACAGTAGCAACTAGGAAGTAGGGAATATTATAAGCTTAGAAGTCCTTACTAAACTACCAGGCGTGGAAAGGAAGTCAAGCTACCATCCTCACAAGAGGGAAAAACACTTGAAATTAGCAATTAGTTCGTCAGGTATGAACGCACAAAGGGGGCAAGCAAGCAACCTTCAAGAGCTACCAGTGCTGGTAAGGAAGTTAATGGGCTGTCCTCACTGTTGCCCCATCCCACTGCCAAAGAGAAGACAGCAACAATCTAGCTACAGGAGCAGCCTAGCTACTAGAGGAAGGGATCTCAAAACTAGCTACTAGGATAGGAACGGACGAGAGAGAACAAAGGATGAGAAAGCTCTCGTCTGCTCTCTAACAACCTAGCCACTAGCGAATGCCAACAACTACCTAACTAGCTACCTAGCTACTCGGAGTACTTCCCTCAGGAAATTCTATTAGTTAGGTAGTAAGACCATAAATAGGATAGTAAGCATGCTTAAGAGCTTTCAGGCTATGAAAGGTATTCTGCTACTAGTCCATGCATATAAAGATATTTTCTAACAAGTAGCTCGGCTGGTATCTTCAAGCCAAACCCCTTTCCCGGAAGTCGATGACTATTCATAGCTATTACCTTGACACCAAAGAAGAGTTCGACCCAATGCTTTATTTCTGTCCTAGTTGATCCTGATTCTACATTAGAAGTATATAGATTTTTCCCCAATAACCGAATACTTTTGTCTGTAAATACTGCATATTTGATTCCATCCATAAATCTATTTTCTTCCCTATGAGTTCTAGTCTCAATAAGAATGCTAGTTCTTACTGTTCATATATTATGATATGAATATACCACACAAATTCGTTATGTATGGATGATGAGATTCCATTGATACAGAGCCAATTCCAATAGATTTATTGGAGGGTCCCATTGGCGTGCATCCAGTAGGAATTGAACCTACGAATTCGCCAATTATGAGTTGGGCGCTTTAACCATTCAGCCATGGATGCTTAGCGGGGATCCTCGTACATGGTGAATAACCAAATTCCAATTGAAATTCAATCTTTAGGATAAATCAATGCAATTTAGGAGGGATAAATCAATGCACGGACATCAATGCAAATTCTGGATTTTCGAATTGAGAGAGATCAAGAATTCTCACTATTTCTTAGATTCATGGACCCAATTCAATTCAGTGGGATCTTTCATTCCCATTTTTTTCCACCAAGAACGTTTTCTAAAACTCTTTGACCCCCGAATTTGGAGTATCCTACTTTCACGCAATTCACAGGGGTCAACAAGCAATCGATATTTCACGATCAATGGTGTAATACTCTTTTTAGTAGCAGCGGTCCTTATATATCGTATTAACAATCGAAATATGGTCGAAAGCAAAAATCTCTATTTGAGAGGGCTTCTTCCTATACCTATGAATTCCATTGGACCCAGAAATGATACATTGGAAGAATCCGTTGGGTCTTCCAATATCAATAGGTTGATTGTTTCGCTCCTGTATCTTCCAAAAGGAAAAAAGATCTCTGAGAGTTGTTTCCTGAATCCGAAATAAATTCTCCCAATAACTAAAAAGTGTAGCATGCCGGAATCTAACTGGGGTTCGCGGTGGTGGAGGAACTGGATCGGAAAAAAGAGGGATTCTAGTTGTAAGATATCTAATGAAACCGTCGCTGGAATTGAGATCTTATTCAAAGAGAAAGATATCAAAAATCTGGAGTTTCTTTTTGTATATTATATGGATGATCCGATCCGCAAGGACCATGATTGGGAATTGTTTGATCGTCTTTCTCTGAGGAAGAGGCGAAATAGAATCAACTTGAATTCGGGACCGCTATTCGAAATCTTAGTGAAACACTGGATTTCTTATCTCATGTCTGCTTTTCGTGAAAAAATACCAATTGAAGTGGAGGGTTTCTTCAAACAACAAGGGGCTGGGTCAACTATTCAATCAAACGATATTGAGCATGTTTCCCATCTCTTCTCGAGAAACAAGTGGGCTATTTCTTTGCAAAATTGTGCTCAATTTCATATGTGGCAATTCCGCCAAGATCTCTTCCTTAGTTGGGGGAAGAATCCGCACGAATCGGATTTTTTGAGGAACGTATCGAGAGATAATTTGATTTGGTTAGACAATGTGTGGTTGGTAAACAAGGATCGGTTTTTTAGAAAGGTACGGAATGTATCGTCAAATATTCAATTGATCGTATGGAAAGGCGCCTACACGGAACCTATACGAAGGAGCAAACAAGCAACGGTAACTACTATACTTGACTTGCCCACAGAATTGACTAAAGCCAGAAGTCGAAAATAGGGCTATTTCAGTTCACTAAACGTTAAGTTTCAAAAACCCCGTAAATTGGGCTCGAATATTAGGTTGGTTGCTTGCTTGTCACACAGGTCGTCTTTGGCTCGTCTCCCTCAGCAATTCTAACTTGATGATACCCCGACCTCCAATCAAGTTTAGTTAAAAGTTTTGCATTGCTCAGTTGATCGAATGGATCTGCAACGAGAGGAATGGGGTTTTTGTTCCAGGAATGAGTTCAATCTCGTGATCCACCCTCCTTCGTAGTGGCAAGGCAAGGACTTTCTTCGATGGAGCTTCAACCTCCTTTCCCTTTCCTTTCGCAGTTGACGGCTGCGGATCCGGTAGGGTCTTACCCTTCCTCAAGACCATGTGGTTTACCTTTGGGGGCTGATCTTGCTCTTCGGGTGGGAAGCACAACTCCTCTTCCGCTAGCATCGACGATGTAAATTTTAGCACAGAATTCAACTGTGCAAGGCTCATGCTCATCTTCCTCGTCCTCTTCTCCATTGTTAAGGAGGTATCTGGGAACGCACTCTTTAAGAGTTACCGGCACACGGGGTTTCTGGACATATTCGTCCTCTCCCAACTTTATCAAGAACTCTAGAATGTCCTCTTCGGGCTGACTGGCTTGGGGAGTGATTGGTTTCTTCTTTTCTTCTTCTTTATAATAGGCTCCCAGGACGATGATTTTATCTTCTGTCTCTTTCTTCTTGACTGGAGTGGTAGAGGCTTCTACTACCTTCTTTCCTTTGTGGGTTTTCAGGGTGGTGACCGTAGCCACGTTCTTTGAGGTCTCACCCTTCTTGGCTTCATCCTTCTTCATCTTTGGCGTCGGGATCAGAGAAGCAAAGGCGTGAGGATTGGCGGATAGGAACAATTCCAGTTCCGTTGCCCGTGAAGACAGCTCTTCAAAGCGGATGGGTTTAGTGCCGTGCAATATGAAGGCGATGTGGGAGTGAAGGTTGCCCATACAAAGCTTCACAGCTTCATGCTGCTGTATCACTTGCGAGCAGCGAATACTCAGCTTTCTCCACCTGGTGATGAAGTCGGCTGCCCTCTCCCTCGGTTCCAGTTTGGTCTGGGTCAGAGGCGCAGGGCTTCCCGTCGAATATCAATTTTTCCCTGGCTAGCGATATAGATAGATAGAAGTGTAGAGCTGGGTCTTCATTTCAGTGATTTTCATCCCCTTGTTGTGGGAACAGGAACAAGAGAACACGAAGATTGAAAGCATCGGCGACAAGCCTTAGAACAGTTCCGTTACTCCAAAACGGGTGCTATTTCATAGGCAGAATAGGAATTATCCGCAGAGGAAGACGCTGAATCTAAAGCTTCAGCTAGAATAGCCCCTCCCCGTCTTTATTCAGGGTTAGGATATATAGCTTGACTGACTGAGCCGGGGGAGGATGGACTACGTGACCAGGCCGAAATCCATAAAGGAAAAGATACCCTTATCTCCTATTAGGAAGTTCATTCAAGTAGGTAAAATCTCTTCTATTCAGAAGCGGATCAATCAAATAGTAATCAACGGAGAGAATAATGAAAAGCAATTGAAAGGATTATCATCTTGTCTTCTTCAAGGAGAAACAGAAAATCAATAAGTAAGTTGCTCACTTCCGGATAGAAAATAGAACGGGGTAGCTAGCAACTTCAGTAGGTTTACTCAATAGATCACTATTTAGGAAAGTCGAAAGTACGGTTTGAAAGAGATTAGGAAAGTAGATTAGATATAACTATTGTGGAAAGCTCAATATCTCATATATAAGGAAGGCAGGGCGGGTAGAAGCCACTTCTTATCAAAGCGCTTAGTTCGAACTGGCTACGTCGGCTTCAAACTTGCTCATCCTTTCCCTCTTCATTCAATACATAATGAAAATCTTAGAGTCTCTAGTATGAGCTCTAAGCAGGTGGGTATGACTGTTGTGTTTGAAGAGCCACTGCTAGTGAGCTTTCGGTCGAGTAACAAGTAAAGCACAGGAGAACCTCAACAGTGAAATAGAACATGGACTGACCTGTTTCGCTTCTTGATAGCTATTGTTTTGATTTGCGCGTTAGCTGCAAGTGTATTCGCAATCCAACCAACCAACAGGATAAATTCCATCCCGGGCATCGAGTCGCAGCTAGAACTTCGTCTCCTTTCGGCCCTTTGGGCCTTCCGGTACTTGAGTTCCCAGAAGTTTAAGTACCATGCGTACAAGCCATAAGGAAAGGCGCTTGCCGACAAGGGCTAGTGGGTATTAGTGTTTGCGTTTGTTTACTTTCAGCCTTGAGTTTACGCAATTGGGTGCTAGTGGGTATTTACGAATAAAAGAAGGTTCCGCGGGGGAATCGGTAGGCTAGGAAGCATTTCTTTTACTCTTTTATGTCTATTAAGTGTTTTGATCCTTGCGCCGATTCTCGTCTTTCGTCTTTTGTTTTGTGTGTCGAGCGAGTTTTGAAAGAAGGTTCCCGGTTGGATTTGTATGAAGAAGCCTATCTTTCTAGCCCTAAGTGAGCCATAGATTGTGAGTGAGCTTTCGATATAGGAAGCGAAAGCACCCTTACCTAGGCCTAGGCCAGGGAATCAGAAACCAACTCTGCTTGAGTCATCAGAGGAGCTATTCCTGCATTTGTTGACTCTCGAGCTTCACGCAAACACAATGACGTCGGTGCGATGTAAAACACATCACATCAGCAAGGGATTGGGATTGCTGTGGGAATTCACTAATGGTTGTGAATGTATTCAATGATTTACCAATAAAAACCGGTTGATAACAAGAACAACTGAGATGCCAGGTGCATTTCCTATTCCCTAGGACTCCTGTTCGGGATCTAAGACAGATATTTCTAATCCAGAGATGATATTGAAGACAGCTTCATCCGCCTTAACGCTCATTTCCGACCTAAGAGCAAAGAGAACAACTGCCCTCTCTCTATTCCCCCAAGGGGCAGATGAAAGACTGACCCGGGCAACCTTCACTACTGGAATTCCGATTCTGGTATGAGAGTCACCCAAGTAAGGATCACTTCAACTTCCCCGGTTGCAAAGACCGGACCCAATCAATCCAGCCGATCCTGATGCTGAATGCGCTTACTCAATCCCATCGCTTCATGCCTTCGCCTTCGATTCCTTTAATCAAGTCTCAAGTCTAAAGCTGGAGATTGCGGATTCTTAGGCGGACAAGCTATTCTTGCACCTTGCTTCCTTTATTCCACAGTTTCGTCTTTCCGAAATCTTCCCAACTTAATGCTTTTATTCGAAAGCAGCTGACTTCTAACTCTTCTCCATCTGACCTGAGTAGAAAGTAGGTTCTTGTGGCCTAGGATACTCCTCTTTCCTTATAGACAGAGCCAGTTCTTGCCTATTCCTAAGTAGTAGTCGTCTTAAGACGTAAGGTAGTGCTTAGGGTTGGAGTTCTAAGCTAAGCAAGCCCCCGCAGTTCCCCTATACCTTTATTCTCCGTATGACAAGTGCCGTCTATGACTAGTATGCTTATCCCTATTTTTTATCCTTTTGAGGGCTAAGGAAGGTTTTCCCAATACCTCATTCCTACCAAGGGATGCCAGTCAAAATAGAATGCATAAGAGAGAGAATCAGGTTAAGAAGAATCTCTGTCCTCTCATACAGAGGGAAGGGAAAGAGACTGATGCTACTATCAATACCAGGTACCGGGCGAATCATATCGAGCGAAGAACCCTTACCTTGCTGTCGTATCGAAGCGATCGGTAAAAGGGTATGAAATAGAAGCTAAGGAGCTGACAACTGCGAGACTAGGAGAATAGGGAAGACTTGGTATATAATCCGTGCCTTCGTTCCGGCTATAGTCCATTAGCAAGCGAGTAGAGGAACCGTTCCTTCCGTTCAGTAAGGGCATTATGGGCGGAAAAAGGGGCCCAATACCCTTAGCCGTCTAGCTAAGTACCTTCTTTATAGCGAAGAATGCAATTTTAAGGATGAGGGAATAGCCTACGAGAGGGGCTAGATCGACTACTTTTCGTATTATCTTAGGAGTTTGAGTTTTGACTTCTCGTATTAGGCAAGTAGTCAGAAGCAGGAAGCATAGGAAACAGCAGTAAGAGCAAGAGCAGTCCGCAAAGCAGTTGGTTGAAGCATGGCAAGGTGAAGTTGACGATCTGTTTAAACTTTTTCCGGATCTTCATCTTGCCCTATGAGCTTATGCAGTGAATGCCGATGTTCAGGATCCTTTAGTTCTGAGCGAGGGCTTGACCCGTTGAGGAGGACATCTTATTCTGCATCTCTCTTGTCAGATCGCCCATGATGGGACCCCGTGTCTACGTCGTCGAAGAGAGGGTCTTGAGACCCCATTTCCTCCCAATGTTGGAATGACCTCAGTAGCGGGTTATCCTTAGCGCTTAGTTTCTTCGGCTTAGGCTTACTTACCTATTAGTGTGCTCTAACCGCTTTTACCGGAAAACAAAGCGATAGACTGACCCTACCTGTTCGACAAGAGCTGATACTTCATACGCCGATGGGAGAAGATAGAAGTAAGTTCTATATCCGTCCTAGATGGAAAGAGGGAGAAAAGTGGATCAAGAATTAAGAAAGCAAAGGCCAGGTAATTCCTATCTGCAGCTGTTCCATTAGATTAGGTCAATGAGCTCAACTAGAAGCTAGAGAGCTTTACCCGAAAGAGCGGATAGTTTGATAGAAGGTGCCGAAGCATGGCTTTAGGAAAGGTACCGATCCCGTCTGTCTTCTCTTAATCTATTTCTAGCAGGAATGACTTCGGTGGGCAAGAAAGCAATAGCCGCATTTCTGGTTTTTGATCGAGTCTAATTCCTTTCCTTCTCCTGTCCTGTTGTCACGCAAGTTCTCTTTAAGGCAAGTGATAGAGCATTATCTTAGTTAAGGAAATTATCACGCTTAGGAGAGTAGGCATCTTTTTCAATAAGGTAAGCGCGCGCAGTCACTCAACGCCTTTCAAGCTATTTCTTACTTAAGTAGGCATCTTAGGCTAGCAAGGAAAGCATAACTCTATTCCTCGTATGAGAAGTGCCTTTTTTTAGTTTGAATTTTAAAGCCTTTCTCAAGCAGGAAAAGGAAAGTGAGCAAGGGCCTTTCCATTAGTCCCTGTCCCTCTATAAGACCAAGGAGAAGTCAAAGTCTTGGTAGGAGTCTTCATACGAGTATTCCAGCCTTGCATTGTGATTTATTTGAATAGGAAGAGAGTCAAATGCCAGCCTCCATGCAAAATCTTTCTTTGATCTTCTTAGGCACATCAGTATTCTAGATCGACTTCTAGTTGCAGTAAAGATAAAATCTTATACTTCTCGAGTAGCTGGAGAGTATGGGAATCTTTTGAAGAAAGGGCATAAACCCTTAACATTGCAGCGGAGCTTGTTGAAGCATTAGGGTTTGGGAAAAGGAGCGTTTACACTTGACAAGAGGTCTCAGAGCGACCCCCCTATGGTATGGCTAAGCTCCGTTCATAGCCTGAAAACCACTGACGATCTGTCCTCACTGCACTCGCCTCACCCATTCTTTTATTGGTGAAACGGCGATACTATTCCGTCCATGAAATCAAACTACTTTTTTGTAGATCCAGACTGAAAGACATGCATGCTCAAATTCAACGAAGAAGAGATTCACCCAGCGATTGATTGACCGAGATGGGAATCAATGCCTAGGAAAAGTAAAGTAGAGTAGGCCAAGACGAAACTCCGATTCGTCGTAACGTCTTCGTCTTGACTATGTCATTGAAACCAACATGGCTAGCTCCAACGAGCACAAGGAATGGAGCCCGGAATTGAGCAAATCTCTAAGCATTCGCAAGGCAGGAATCCTCATCAACCTTCATGAGAACTACGATCTCAGACTTCGGGGAAGGGGACGTAGGTAATAGGGCAGGTTCTTCTCCTAAAGGTCAAAAATCGATACCGTCCAATCATTGATTCGAAACGTCAAGCACTAGTACAATTGATACCTTTGGTTTGGTTACAGGCATTCGTCAAAGGCAGCCTTCATTCAAGCGATACCAGACCAAAAAGGGATGATAACTAACCAATATCAATCTTCATGTACCGACGGGTGCTGTCAGTCTAGCTCAACCAGGCGTATGATTCATCCTAGTTCAAGCTGTCTTATTCACACTGGTGCGTTCACTCTCCTCTCTTTCAAACACACCTTGCCTGCTGTCAGTCGTATGTCAGCCTTTCAACAATCAAATGTCAAATGCGTCACACATACCACTCGAACCCCGATCGAAGGCATACCGAGCATAGGCGGAGATAAAGCAAAAAGAACGAAACCAAGCCTCGCAGCCCTCTTGATGCGATAAGCAAATGGGTAGTATTCAAAGCTAGTCCCAAGATTCACAATAAAAGGGTTACTTCGACAAGAACTCAAAAAGGTGATTCCGAATAGTCCTCATAAAAGAAGGGAGGTCCATTCCTACTGCTAGTCTAAGCATTTGTACAAACCCTATAGTCTAATACCAAGCAGTGGTCCAATCACAAAGCATTCTCAAAGCATTAGGTCTCCCATTCTTTAGGGCAAGCATCGATAGCAGCTCGACCTTATTAAGAAGAAGCCTGATCGGGCCAAAAGGCCGGTACATGAGAAGCACCTTACAAACTGTCATCGCACTGTGCACAAGAAGAAAAAAGAAGATCAGCAGGGTCAAAGTTAATTTCGTTACTTTGCTTCTCTTGTTTTGAATGGAAAAAGGAGAAGTGACCAATAGGCAGCATAGCCATAGCTTGATTCACATTTTGATTTTTTTTATTATAGAGGCGTCTCGGCATTGGAAGAGAAGGCTCCAGGCCAAAAATGAAAGCAATCGAAGGAACGGGTAGAACATGTTCTATTTTCCGATCTTTCAAGATGAAAATAGAGGGATTGGCTTAACTTCCTCTATGCGGTTGCATACTGCTTTGCTTGAGTAACGAGTAGGCCATTACAGATAGGCTGCTTTTGCTATTACTGAAGCTTTTAAGAAAAAAGACCTTTCCTTATTTTATTAAGGATTTTTCCAATCATTAGAGTGGTGTCATCCCCTTTCATTTATGTCTGATGGATAAAAGTCCGTAGGCCTAACAGTCGATTAGGTCAGTAGCGGAATGCCATTTGACCTACCTGAGAGGTTAAATAGCGCGTTCAGGCACTCGGGAGAGGAGGAATCGAATCCCTATTGGAGTCCCACCCCATAGAAAGGGCTAACCTCCTCGTTAGCCTATGAATACGAGAATCTTAGTTATGTTCAAGCACTCTTTCGGGCGAGTGAGTCACGTGCGTTCAAGTCAAACCAAAACAAGAGAAAGTAACTCGACCTTAGGCAAAGGTTTTCAAACCATTCCATTGGGAGTCCCATCATTCAGACGGACAAGACAGATGCCGAGGCAAGAAGCCCCGCAAACGCAATTCAAGAGGGAAGTGCGCCTTCCACCTTATTCGAGTTTCAGATCTTGATGTTACGGCCAGTGCCACGAGAGTTGAGTTGAGAAAGGCAATGAAGCGGAAAGGGACCGAACGTGTCCTATTGAGAAATGAAAAAAAATATGAGCTCAAACCCGCACTAGAACAACAAGGAGAAGTCGGAGCTCCCTAAACCCAAACCCGGTCGGTAGGTATAAGATGAGCTGGTAGACTGAAAATCTTACCCGACCATCAGCTATTTGAAGATTTGTTTGTTAAACTGTTGAGGGAAGGTCTGATGCAACGAGTGAACCAGATCGACCTGAGAGGGAGTCCCAGGAAAGGGTAGACGAAAGAAGGTCTCCGATACGGGGATGGAGTGTGAAGACATTGGTTGAAGCGCTTAGTTTCCAGACTCAGTTAGTTAAAATAGTCTGGGACTAAGATAAGAAGATCAGTTTATCTTAATCATATCACGGGGCGCATTCGTCTCGTCTATCGGTCTTAGTCTTAGAGAAATTGGGGGTAGCCACTACGTCAAGAGCAAATAGAATCGAAAGAGAAGATTTTCCTCGATGAGTTGAAGGTTTGTGACTCCTTCGCTTCGACCGTACCTTCTTTCTTTAGTAGCGAGTATAACTTTACAGATATCATTGATTTTAACCATGACCAGCCCTGACTTGACTGGTGGGAGAGAAAGTCTCAGCGCTAACTCACTAGACGGACAATCGACCCTAAGGAGAGACCCGATTCAGCCTGGGAACATCACTTCCTATAGTGGCAGGTAATTATGGGTTCTGCCGCACCAGATTCCCGAGAAAGCATCACATCAATGAAGGAATGCAAGTGTAATTTTAACCAGATCTAATGTCTGATTTCGACCTTGATCTATTTGAAACGAACTGCCCTACGTTCAATAAAAAGAAAGACTGTCTGGCTGTAGCCATGCCGAATGGAGATGGCCCGCCCTCCAAGATAGGCTCCCCACCAAGAACGACCTGCGTAGAGGTAGGATTGTGGATCAAAAGATCTTATAGGGCTGTAACCAGGAGCCAGAGACCACTGAACACATCCTTCGCCATTGTCAACAACAAAAAATGTCTCCTTCTGGAAGGATTTTTGCTACACGATCGCGGACCTTTGGAAAGGCCCAATTCTCGTTTAGAGAGTGGATCAGTCAGGAGACATATCGCCCCATAACCGGATCCCTTGGCTCAGACACGACGGAAGAAAGGTTGTTTGTGGGATTGATAGATGTTCATAACCGGACTTCCCGCTAGCACGCCTAGCTGCCACAGACACCATAGTCACAGGGGAAAAACCAGACTCATTCGATCTATTTAGACCCCAGGTTCTAAAGAGCCTAATCCAGTACAGATCTGATCAGAAATCGCTCTACGCTTTGAGCCGGCTAACTCTTTCAAGTCCACTGATGCCTTTTGAACACTTTCTTTTTTAAGGATAAAAAACAGAAGGGGAGAGGTAGGACGGCACGTGGGAGCCTTCCTAAAAGAAAGAATTTACTGACCTTGTTGATTAGGACTTTGCTCTTATCTAAAGATCTTTCCCGGTGTTCTCTCCCCCTTATAGTAACAATTCCGACAAGAACGGAAATAGCTACGGTTATTGCCAAGCGCGAAACACTTGTCCTATGGACGAGGGGCTAATGGACCATTGAGTAAAGGGTAAGAAAGAAGCCCAACCCCAGAAAGGGAGAAATTCCTTCTTTACTTGAGCACTGGTTAGACCGCTTGCAGGCGGGCTTGTTCTAGTTGCAAGAGCACACACAAGAAAAAAAAAAGAATCTCAATAAAAGCGAGTGAGCTAGGTTGAAGTCGACATTTTCGAATAAAAGGTCTTGCTTCATTCTACGACTCATGATATAATCGTTCGTAGATAAAATATCGTATTCCATTTTTTATTATAGCAAACGAAAGAAAAGGGCTTTATTTCGTGGTTTTTCTTGTCCTCTTTCTATAGTTATAGGCTGTTTTCGATTTACTTCTTTGTACTTATAAAAGTATAGATTTGGATTGTGTTCAGTGTACTGCTCCGTAGGTATAAAATTTCGTAGTATAGTTGCAGACAAGAAAGTTGCTGTAACGTGAACTGCGCAGTGCTCATCAAAGTGTAGGCTGCACAACTATCTTTTTGAAGCAGATAGTTCACAGTGCTTATTCTATAGATACTATAAAAACTCATGATTCCACTTCGTAAACTATTGATAAATATCGTCGTGCTTTTGATTACTTGCGTGCTTTGGGACTGGGGCTTGACTTGGGGAGCCGCTTTCTTTGCTCCATTTCTGGACTTGCTCGATTGGGTGCTTTCGGTCATGGATAGATTTCCTCTTTCCGTCGGAGGCGGCGGAAGCTCTTCGAAGGAAATTTTCCCCGATCTTAATGAAACTGCGCCACCCTTAACTGACGAGGAGTTGGCTGCGGAATCGGAAGCCAATGCGGCGGAATGCGAAAAGCTGCAATCACAAATATGCGAGCGGGCGAAAGAACTGGCCCAAGATGCTGGGATAACAGAGCCCGATAAGTTGGAAAAGGTCCAAGACGCGGTCAAATATTTGACTGATTGTGACAATCTGGACGAGGAGGCGCGAATCCCCTTTCTAAAGGATTTCTTGGCCAATAAAATCAATAAAGCCGAAACTTGGCAAGAAATCGATAAAGAAATTAAACGGTGGGGGGGACGGGGCCTCTGTTAATGGACCCGAAAGTCCCAGTTGTCATTGGCAGGCAGCATGGGAAGGGGGTTTGAATGAATATGGGGAAGGAGCGTCGTTGTTTGCGAGGTCTCGATCATTTACACGGACCCCCCACTCTTTCTTTGATTTGTCTTAACGATGGCCTTTCTGATCTCATCCGTATTCCGATCGAGTTTCAGTTTCATTCTTACAACTATCTTTTTGAAGCAGATAGTTCACAGTGCTTATTCTATAGATACTATAAAAACTCATGTTTCCACTCTATTTTCATTACGAAGATGTATCACGTCAGGATCCGTTGCTCAAACTGAATCACGCCAACGTTATGGAAGTTCCTGGATCGTGTAAAATAAGAGTAGTACCAAAGGCAGCACCTTCTATCAAAAATGGAAAATTGGCTATGGAGATTCCGCGCGGTCAGAAATTAATACAGACACAAAGAGTTTCGACAGGAAAGTCGTTTCGATCCAATCCATTTTTGGGGTCAAATAAAGATAAAAAAGGATATGTCAGTGACCTAGCACGACAAAGCACTCTACGAGGGCATGGAATGTCTAATTTTTTGGTCAGAATCTCCACAGTAATGTCTCTGTTAGATTCTCCGGTCGAAATACGGGAAAACTCCATTCAATTCTCAATGGAAACAGAGTTTTGCGAATTCTCCCCGGAACTGGAAGATCATTTCGAGATCTTCGAACATATTCGAGGGTTCAATGTGACTATTGTCACTTCGGCCAACACACAAGATGAGACTTTACCACCGTGGAGCGGCTTTTTGCAAAAAGATGAGGGGGAAAGTCAGTAAGATGTCGGAGAAGCGAAATATACGAGATCACAAACGTAGATTGCTCGCGGCTCAATATGAATTGAGACGAAAGCTTTATAAAGCCTTTTGTAAAGATCCCTATCTTCCTAGTGATATGCGGGACAAACATCGTTATAAGTTGTCCAAGTTTCCAAGAAATAGTTCCTTTGCACGAGTAAGAAACCGATGTATTTTCACGGGTCGCCCTCGTTCCGTATATGAGTTCTTTCGAATTTCTCGTATCGTTTTTCGCATCTCGAGATCCTTTTTTTGTCATTAATCGTCTTGGTAGGACCACTCAATAAACAATAGAAAAAGGGGGCCTTGGTCGCTGCATCGCATTCATTAAGTGAAGGGTGCGGTTGGCCAAGGGAAGGGGGGAGGCGAGGTGGGCCCCTTCACTTGAGCTAATTTTTTTCCTTCACTCCATCTTCCCTTTAACTTAAACCTGAGAGGAATTCCGAGAAGGTAGTACTAAAGCAAGATTTGGTGAAGACAACGAGACTAAAAGGAATAAGCTTTTACTTAAGGTTTCGGTGCTTTAGCCTAATAAAGGGATTAACTAGTAGTAGTTGTAGTTTCCCTTATGATAGTTGTGTTCTTTCTATTCCTTACAGGCGAGGGAGAAGAAGGGTAAAAGCAAGAAAGGTAAGCATGTCGTGTCGACGCACGCGAAAGGCTATCAATGTACAAGTCCACTTCGATAGCCAAGCAATGAGGTAGTCTGAAGAGACTTCCAGTTCGCTGGACTTAGTTTTAGATAGTCCAAGCCTCGTTATGTTAATTCTCTTCTGTAACTGTAACCTATTTCGATATTTAATGTACAGGTCGGTTGGGAACCTAAGAAGACAAGGCAAGCGCTTAGCTTAGTTCGGCCGTTTACAAGAGTTAATACCGAAACAGACAATTCCAGATGCCCTCAGACAGATGCCACTAAACAAGTAAAGGACAACAGACAGTATTCGTGGATCGGGAAGACCAACTCTCATTCAAGGAAGCGGACCGTTGACGACAGCAGGCCGGGCTAGGGTCCCGTTGAATTATACCTGGTAAATCCCGCCACAGAGGTTGTTTTCTACCGGGAAGGCATAGAGTCGCATTTAAGTCAGAGTCTCAGCGAACAAAGACTCACTTAATCGAAAGCTAAATAATAAACTTTGGAATGGTAACGAAGATCGAAATCCTTCCTTCCGGCAAGGTCGGACTAAACAGTTTGTAAGGCAGAAAGATCAGACTCAGTTCGAGATTCCTTACGAATTAGGCTAAATCAAGGACCCTTTCTTCCTTTTCATTTAGCTCTTTTCCCTGGTGGAAATGAAAGTACTACAAACTCTGTCTTAACAGATGATTCTTTATATTCGGATGGAGATCCTTTTGAGGGGCTTTATTTAGCTCTATGTTACGAAGCGTAGGGTCTGGTCTGTACCATTCTCAACAACTAGAGCGGTCCTCTCGGAAGGATGTTGACCCCGTCACCCATGCTCTTGGCTTTCGTGTGTCACTGATTTAGCTTCCGATTGGGTCAGTGTGAAGCATTGGGTTTCTGCCTTAAGCTCGCCTGTGACTGTCCTACTCTCCCAAGTAAGTTTCGAATCTGGATGACCTACTGTTTTTGTTTTGACTACGTTACAGCTGGATCGCTTAGTTCAGGGATGATTGATGCCTTCCATACATCAGTGAATTCGGGGACAAAGACCTATCATTCCTCTTTCTCATCCGCCCGGGCTACCTCCGGAAACGAAGGGTAGGGATCTTTCTTTCTTTTTAGTCACGATCAGAAGATAGTAGAGCTGGTTATAGAATTATCTTCTTCCTCATCAACCTATAGCCCTGTCTGAAATCAAAGCTAGGGTTACGGAAGGGTGGAACTTGACTTCTTCCTTTGCTTAGGGAATAGGTTGGGTTAAGTATGGGGGTACGGCTGAACCGGAAGGAGATATCTAAGAAAAGCCTTCGATAAGGAGCGAAGCCACTCGAACGAATGTGAGAGGAGCGAAAGTCTGTGATCGAATTTCACCGACAGAGATGAGGTCAGGTGCTCCCGGGATGGGTAAGATAAAGGAGAGAGGGGCGAGACCCTTACCTATTGAAGGAAAAATTTCGTTCTCATGGCCCATGTCGAAGGGAATGACAATCTCTTAGGTTCTGAGGGTTTTCATAGATGTTATTAGCTTATTCAATAGATTAGCCGTTTGACTCCTTCCCCCGGCTTGGGATTTACGAATCAAACCCCAAGAACGAGCCAAAGCAAAGAGAAGTCTTTTCACAAGCCAGAATGCAGATGAAGCTTACTACGAGACGAGCAAGAAAGGGACATCCATGGCGAATGGTATCGTATATAAGATCACGGCCGCATTTAGGAAGGATCTTTCTATCTAACTAGAAATTTCATAAGAGAAGAAAGGTCCACAGAAGGAACGTAGTGCTCGACCGGAAGGGAGAGGATGGAAAGTAGTACGCCCGGTTCACTTACTAGGATCCGCGTTTCCTAGCGAAATCCAGGCGGTTCTTAAAATGAGGGTAACCGCCTCCGTCTAAGGCGGGAGCTGGGAGAATTTTAAAACCATGAAGTCTATGAAAGGTCCTAGGGAATTTTTTTGTGTTTCAGAGCTAATATCATGAATATCCTTCGCCCGTTATCTACTTATTTTATTGGAAACGATTGTCGATTCCTGTCTTATTTTGTTTCATTATACTTTTGTTTTTTTATCTTCTATGTGTGGAAATTGGTTCGATAGAATTGTTTCAAACCTTACTGAGAAAAATCCAATCAATGATTCTCGGAAAGGGAATCCATCTCCTAGTAAGGTAAGTAGGAGTGGGGTTGGGGGCCTCCTTGTGGCTCTGATTCTGACTTTTTTTTGTAGCGACACCTGCACTAATGCAATGGCTCCAGATACAAACGACAGGGTCTCAGAAGCGACTGTAAACCAAGCGTCGCATAGGAATGATGCGGGTCCTTCGACAGCGGGGCCTGCTAATATAGCACCCATCCCTGGGGAAAAGCTCGGCGAGGGGCTTTATCGGAAGCGGGCTTTGGACAGAGCGGACGGGGAACCTCCAAATAGCACTTAGTCAACCCCTAATCGTTACTCTAAAAAGTCTGAGCTTGGTCGGTTAATCAATAGTTAGTCTTCGAAGGCATAAATATTTAATCGCCATTGGCGGGTATTGCACACCGCCTATCTCTATATGGGCTTGGGTGGGGCACAGGACAGCAAAAGAAGCAGCCCA